CGTGGATGTTCTTATTTGGACATCTTGTTTGGGCTACGGGATTTATGTTCTTAATTTCCTGGCGCGGGTATTGGCAGGAATTGATCGAAACTTTAGCATGGGCTCATGAACGCACACCGTTGGCCAATTTGATTCGATGGAGAGATAAACCTGTAGCTCTTTCTATTGTGCAAGCAAGATTGGTTGGATTAGCCCACTTCTCCGTCGGTTATATATTCACTTATGCGGCTTTCTTGATTGCCTCTACATCCGGAAAATTTGGTTAATTTTTTTGGAATGTGTTGGATCCGCGATAATCGAATTTCTTTCGATGTAGAAGGGTGTCCCCTTTTTTCTATTTTTACATCTAGGATCCGACTTGTATCATTGATACTAATAGGAACTGAATCTTTATGGCAAGTCAAAGTTTGATTCAGAGGGAGCAGAAGAGGAAAAAATTGGAACAGAAATATCATTTGATTCGTCGATCTTTAAAGAAAGAAATAAGCAAAGTTATGTCCTTGAATGAGAAATGGGAAATTCATGGAAAGTTACAATCTCCACCGCGTAATAGTGCACCTACACGTCTTCATCGACGTTGTTTTTTGACCGGAAGACCGAGAGCTAACTATCGAGACTTTGGATTATCCGGACACATCCTTCGTGAAATGGTTCATACATGCTTGTTGCCAGGGGCAACAAGATCAAGTTGGTAAGTATTCTAATAGTCGTTCATTTCTATGAGAAAAAATCGTAGAGGGCCCCTTGACCATTCTGTATAAATGGGTTATACTATTTGTACAGAGATGGTGGGGGGGTACATTCTTGTTTCTCTATTACATTAGTTCCCAATTCTTCTCTTCAGCGCGGAGTAGAGCAGCTTGGTAGCTCGCAAGGCTCATAACCTTGAGGTCACGGGTTCAAATCCTGTCTCCGCACTCTTTTTTTTTTACAAAAAAATGAAGACTTTTTTGTTTTTCTTTTGTTTATTTTGGGGTGTGTGGGAGAAAAAAACGAAGGAGGAAGATAGAATCACTACACTATCCAGGTCAACTATATCAAATCCCTTAATCATATTAATAACTGCATCTTGAACCTTGAGCGGATAGCGGGAATCGAACCCGCGTCTTCTCCTTGGCAAAGAGAAATTTTACCATTCGACTATATCCGCCTTTTGTCCTTCTTGAGAAAGAATATGTCCACATATATAGTATATATGTCTTGACCCCATTTGTGCAGAGCTGGGCCAGATACTGTCTTCAATCAAGGCGATTCCAACTAAATTTGGAATCTTTTTTATTTTATTGAATTCATTCAAGAAGTTTAAGTTTGACCCCTCCCTCTCATTTTTTTGTGTTTTCTTTATTTTGATTTGTTTGCATTTTGGGGATTTGTATTGATTGAATTTTACTCTGTCTCACAACCCGAAAAATTGAGAATTCGGGGGAGGGGTCATTTTTGGATCTGGAACGAATAGGTTCAAGAGATGAGAGAATTAAGAATACCTACCAGAAAGACTAATCCAATCCATAATGATGTACCAGAAAATAAAAAATTTTTGTTACTTGACCAACCATCAGGAGACGCAAATACGACAGGTACACTAATCAGTAAGATTGATGAAGTAGCAATTAATGCAAAAACAGCCAATTGGAAAGCTATAGTCATACTTATAATCCTCCAAACTACCAACAAATGAACTATACCATTTGATCCCTCTATCAGTAAAAAATGCATCATATGGGGATTTTTTGTTACTATGAATTGATTCTATATACTATGACTTATTACCACCTTTTACCACTTTATTCGAGTTGCGGGGAATTTTTTGACTTCACTAAATGGGCAGGCTAGATCATACATATATATATATCTACAGATAAATAGGTCGACCTATCGATTTTACGCCCGATATTTATCTATAGACAATAATGATATCAACCCGTATGACCATGTTCTATTCGGGGAAATCCAAATAAAATAGAAATTGTCTTTTGGAGAGATGGCTGAGTGGTTGATAGCCCCGGTCTTGAAAACCGGTATAGTCCTAAAAACTATCGAGGGTTCGAATCCCTCTCTCTCCTTTGGCTTTTAAAATTTATTTTTTTACTTTTTTTTATTGCGCCCCGGTAAACTACAATAAAGGGAATGGCTCGGCTAGCTCGCCCTAGCCGAGACAGAAAAGAACGACAATCTTTTGAGTTATGTTATTATATAGTTAGTAAATTCTTATATGATATTATTCTATATATGAGTTGAAAAACAAAATTAAATAAAGAAAAAGGGGACTAATCTTTAAGTATGACCCGATCCCAATCCAATATGTATGATGGAATCAAAATGGTTCCTACTTTAAGCATTGGATCTCTTGTCTCAATTAAGAGGGGTCATCGAAAGAACAGGTTCAAAATCACGATCAATTCCTTTTTCAAATCCTGCTGCAGCCGCACGAGCCCTTCCCGCGTGCCACAAATGACCTACGAATAGGAAGAAGCCTAGAACAAAATGAGAAGTAGCTAAC